TTATAATGAAAATTTTTTCATATGGTTTGTTATTAAGAATTAATTGAAAAAGGTTTTTTGATAGTCAGATTAATATAGTTTTTATTTATTTTATTATTTAGTTATTTTTATTGTATATATTAATTAAGTACTGATTATAATTTTTTGATTATTAAGAATTAGGCAAATGAATAATAGATTTAATTACTAATAATTACTTATTATATAGAGAGATTTTCGTTAGTAGTACTGTAATATTATTAAATTAATATTTACTATTTGTTTTTAATTTAGCTCAAAGTATAGAAGTATCATTTTGGAATTTTAAGAAAATTTTTTTTATCAAGATGAAAATTGATAAAAATGAAGGATTTATATTATAATTATTAAACCATGCATAATTTTATATACGAAAGAAAAAAAGAGAGAGGCAAAAAAATGAATTTGAGAACTATCTATTATATATATTAAATGATTTCATGATTAGGATTTCTCTTATCCTTAATTGAATAACGATTCTATCCTCTTCTCCCTCACGTAAGAAGGGGATAGAATTTTGATATTAAGAATTAGGCAAATGAATAATAGATTTAATTACTAATAATTACTTATTATATAGAGAGATTTTCGTTAGTAGTACTGTAATATTATTAAATTAATATTTACTATTTGTTTTTAATTGATTTAGCTTAAAGTATAGAAGTATCATTTTGGAATTTTAAGAAAATTTTTTTTATTAGTTATAAAGTGATAGTTATTAATTAGATGAGTCCGTTTTTTTTTTTAATATATTTAATAAAGTTTGATTCTTGCTTTGGACTTAATTTTATCAATAATTTCCATGTAAGTTTTTGTGTGTAAAGTTTTTTTTATAAATGATTATTTATTTAATTCGCAGTACTTAATTCTATATAATTTACTTTTGTTTGATATTGTTAATTGATTATTTAAGTGACTAATTTTGTGCCCGCATTCGCGGTTATACAATTACTTATTATTAAGTTTTTATCTTTTAGTATTTTTGTAATTTTTGGATTTTTATTTTTTATTTATTTAGGTGAAATTATTTATTGATTATTTTTTTCTTATTTATATGATTGTCTGAGAAATTTTTTTTGTAAACTAGGATTAGATACCCTATTATTGAAAATGTAAATTTTTTAGGTTGATTATTGTTAGTTATGATCTTTAAATTCAAAGAATTTGGCGGTAATTAAGTCTTTTTAGAGGAATCTGTTTCGTAATTGATAATCCACGATTGATTTTACTTTATTTTCACTTGTATATCTCTGTCATTGAATGTATTATTAGGTATTTATTTTCTTTTTTTCTTTATTATTAGATTAATGTCAGGTCAAGGTGCAGTTTATATTAAAGTGAATATGGATTACATTGTTTTTATTTTGGATTTTGTTTTGTAATTGATTAATTGAAATTGGATTTAATAGTAATTTTAAATAGTAATTTTATTTTGATTGGTTAGCTCTTAATTATGTACATATCGCCCGTCGCTCTCATTAATTTGAGATAAGTCGTAACAAAGTAATTTTACCGGAAGGTGAAGTTAGAAAGAATTTTTTATACAGATTGTAGCTTAAATTGGTTAAGTATATTATTTACACTAATATTTTAAATTGTTCAATTCAATTTTTTCTGATTAATTATTTATTTGATTTTTTTTATTTTTTTTTTGTAAAGGTAATTTTTTTGTTTTAGTAGTTTTTTGTGAATATAATTTTTTTATCTATAGTTAATTTGTACTTAAAAGGTTAATTATTTTTTTTATTAAAAGTGTATTTATTTTTGTACCTTTTGTATCAGGGGTAACTAATTTATTTTAATTTATTTTATTTTCTCGAATATAAGTGATTTAATTATTAAGTGTTATTTAATGTGCATAATTATTAATAACTTATTTTTGGTAGTGATATGTTATTCGTCCTTATTGATATCTAGTTCCTTAACATTAAATTTAATTTTTTATTAATTAGTTTTTTGTTATTTATTTTTTGTTAAATTATTTAATGTTATTTTATTGGGGATAATCTCAATATATTTGTAATAACTTTTTTTTTATTAATCTTTGTAGGCTTAGAATTAGCATTCATTTAATTATGTAATTATTTATTTTATTATTTATTTGATTTTTTTTAGTTTTATTTTTTATTAAGGTTATTATTTTAATATTTAGTTGATTTAATAATGGTTATATTAGTATAGTAATTATTTTTTATATAGGAATTCGGCAAAATTTATTTTCACCTGTTTATCAAAAACATGGTTTTTAGTATTTATGTTAAAGATCTAATCTGCTCAATGATTATATTTTAATAGCCATGGTAAATTGACCATGCAAAGGTAGCATAATAATTAGTCTTTTAATTGGAGTCTGGAATGAATGATTGAATGAGAAATTTACTTTCTTTATTATTTAATTTGAATTTAATTTTTAAGTGAAAAAGCTTAAATTTTTTTAAGTGACGATAAGACCCTATAGAGTTTAAAATTTTTTTTGTTATTATTATTTTGGTTAGTTTATATTTTTTAATTTTAATTAATTTTTTGTTGGGGTGACAGGTATAAATTTTTATAACTTTATTTTATTTTTTTCATTTATTTATGTTTATTTTTGATCCATTATTATTGATTATAAGAATAAGTTATCTTAGGGATAACAGCGTAATTTTTTTGTAGAGTTCATATCGATAAAATTTTTGCGACCTCGATGTTGGATTAAGAAAAAATTGGGGGGTAGATTTTCTTTATTTAAGTCTGTTCGACTTTTAAATTCTTACATGATCTGAGTTCAGACCGGCGTAAGCCAGGTTGGTTTCTATCTTTAAAGTTTATTAATTATCTTAGTACGAAAGGACCAGTATAATTAGTTGATAATTTAATTAATTGAATTTTATTAAGCTAATTTGGCAGATTTGAGTGTGATAAATTTAGAATTTATTTATGTAATTTTATTACAATTAGTATATGTATTATATTGATTTATTGATTTTGATTTTGTTTGTTGTTTTAAGAGTTGTATTTTTGACTTTATTTGAACGTAAAGTGTTGGGATACATTCAGTATCGAAGGGGTCCTAATAAGGTAGGTTATTTAGGAATTTTTCAGCCTTTTTCTGATGCTATTAAGTTATTTTCTAGGGAACAAATAATTCCTTATATGTCTAATTTTTTGGTTTATTTTTTTTGTCCTATTTTTAGATTTTTTATTTCTTTAATTGTTTGATTAGTATTTCCTTTTTTGATTAATGTAGTAGATTTTAATTTTGGTATTTTATTTTTTTTATGTTGTACTAGTTTAAGCGTTTATGGTATTATGGTATCTGGTTGATCTTCTTGTTCATTTTATTCATTATTAGGTGGTTTGCGTGCTGTGGCTCAGACTATTTCTTATGAGGTAAGTTTGTCTATGATTTTATTATCATTTATTTTTTTGATCAGTAGATATAGATTTATTGATTTTTACTATTTTCAGTATTATGTTTGATTTTTTTTTTTGGCTTTTCCTTTGGCTATATGTTGGGGTTCTTCTTGTTTGGCTGAAACTAATCGTTCTCCTTACGATTTTGCCGAGGGGGAATCTGAATTGGTTTCTGGATTTAATGTTGAATATAGTTCAAGTGGTTTTGCTTATATTTTTTTGGGTGAGTATTGTAAAATTATTTTTATAAGTGTTTTATATGTAATTATTTTCTTTGGCTGGGATTTGGATTTTTATTTATTTTTTTTTAGGGTTAGATTTATTTGTTTTTTTTTTATTTGAGTTCGTGGAACTTTACCTCGTTATCGTTATGATAAGCTTATATATATATGTTGAAGGGGTTATTTACCTGTTTCGTTAAATTATTTTATTTTTTTTTTGGGTTTTAAATGTTTAATTATTTATTTTTAGGTTGTTGAAGTTATTTCATTTGTTTTAGTATTTTTAAGTTAATAGAAAATTTATTTTCTTTAATCATATTTTCAAAATATGTACTTTTAAGTTTATTAACTATTTAATTAGTTTATCTCATATTTTTGTTGAAATTGGTTCAGTAATGAAATAGGAAAAGTAAATTCATGTTAATGTTATTCCTGTTTTAATAAATGGTTCCTCTACAGGGCGAGCTCCAATTCATGTTAATATAATGATTGTTGAAATTATTAATCAGAATATTATTTGGCTTATTGGATAAAATGTTATTCTGTTGAATTTTCTGTTTTTTATTGTTGGTACAAATACTAAAATTATAATTGATATTAGTAGGGCAATTACACCACCCAATTTATTAGGAATTGATCGTAAAATTGCGTATGCAAATAGGAAATATCATTCTGGTTTAATGTGGGTTGGTGTATTTATTGGATTGGCTGGTGAAAAGTTATCTGGATCTCCTAATATATAAGGTTCTGTTATGTTTAGTGTAATATAAATTATTAAAATAATGGTGAATCCGAGAATATCCTTAATTGAAAAGTATGGATGAAATGGGATTTTGTCATTGTTTGAATTAATTCCTAATGGGTTGTTTGATCCTGTTTGGTGAAGAAAAAAAATATGAATACCTACTAATCCTATGATTATAAATGGTATTATGAAATGTAATGTGAAGAATCGATTTAGTGTTGGGTTATCAACTGCGTAACCTCCTCAAATTCATTTTACTAGTATTCTTCCAATATATGGAATGGCTGAAAGTAAATTTGTAATTACTGTTGCTCCTCAGAATGATATTTGCCCTCATGGTAAAACGTATCCTAGGAATGCTGTTGCTATTATTGCTAATATAATAATTACTCCTGTAATTCATGTAGGTAAAAATTTATATGATCCGTAGTACAACCCTCGTCCAATGTGTAGGAATATACATATAAATATTAGTGATGCCCCATTAGCATGTAATGTTCGAATTAGTCAACCATAATTCACGTTTCGACAGATGTGTCTGATTCTGTCAAATGCAATAGTTACATTTGCATTATAATGTATTGCTAAAATAATTCCTGTTATTACTTGAATTATTAAACATATACCTAATAGTGATCCAAAATTTCATCATCTTGAAAGGTTTGAAGGAGCTGGTAAGTCAATAATTATTGAGTTTAAAATTTTTATAAGTTTTTTTTTTCGTAATGATTTATACATTATTTTTTTATACGTAAAGGTCCTTTTTCAATGTTTGTAATTTTTACAATTGAAATTAAGGTAAATAGCAAGTAAATAATTGATAATATTGATAATATTATTGTTGGGAAGTTGAATATTTTTATGATTGATAATATCCCTATATGGTTTATTTTTATATTTTTTAGGTATAATAGTGATTCATTATTAATATTTATAATTAAGTTTTTATCAATTATTATTGTAATGATTGTTAATGTTGTTAGTGTTACTAAAATTTTTATTGAGAATTTAAATTTTTCATTTGATGCAATCCTGGCAATGTAAATAAATAATACTATTATCCTCCCAATGAAAATAATAAATATAATATATGAAAATCAATACGAGTATGAATTTATTCTGTTAATTATGGATGATAATGCTGTTTGAATTAATAATATAAATCCTGATGATAATGGGTGTTTTGTTATTAAAAATAGTGTTGATGATATTAAAAATATTGTAATAATAGTTAGTTTTATACAGCAAGTAGTTTACTAAGAATTTAAGTTTTGGGAATTTAAGGAGGGATAAATTATTATCTTTTTGCTGAAGTTTTAAAGAATTAATCTATTTATGATTTACAAAACCATTGTTTTTTATTTAAACTATTAAAACTAATGAATTTATTTTGTATTTATTTATATATATATATATGTTATAGGTCTTTTAAGTTTATGTTTAATTTATAAACACTTGTTTATGTGTTTATTAAGACTGGAATTTATTATTTTGTCCTTATTTTTGTTTTTATATTATTATTTATCTATATTTGGTTATGAATATTATTTTATGTTGATTTTTTTAACTTTTAGTGTATGTGAAGGTGTATTAGGTCTTTCTGTTTTAGTTTCTTTAATTCGTTCCCATGGTAATGATTATTTGAAATCTTTTAATTTGATTTTATGTTAAGGTTTTTTTTTTTTTTTATTTTTTTGATCCCCTTATTTTATAATTTTTGATTTGTTCAATCTTTATTATTTATTTCTTGTTTTTTAATATTTTTAATTAATTATGATTATGATTTTTTTTCGTTGGGTTATTTTTTGGGTTTGGATTTGATTTCCATAGGTTTTATTATTTTGAGATTTTGAATTGGGTCTTTGATAATTATATCTAGATGTTCTGTAAGTTTTTTGAGTAATTATAAGGATTCCTTTGTTTTTATTATTTTATTGCTTTTGATTTTTTTGTTTATGTCTTTTAGAGTTATGAATTTATTTATGTTTTATTTTTTTTTTGAGTCTAGTCTTATTCCTACTTTAATTTTAATTTTTGGTTGGGGGTATCAACCTGAACGTTTGAGTGCTGGCTATTATTTGTTGTTTTATACTTTATTAGCTTCTTTACCTTTATTAATTTCTATTTTTTTTTATTATGACTTTAATAATAGTTGCATGTATATAATTAATTTTTTTTCTTTGAATTATTTATTTGTTTATTTTGGTTTGGTGTTTGCTTTTTTGGTTAGGTTGCCTATGTTTATATTTCATTTTTGATTACCAAAAGCTCATGTTGAGGCTCCTATTTCTGGTTCAATAATTTTGGCTGGTATTTTGTTAAAGCTGGGTGGTTATGGTTTGTATCGTGTTATGGTTTTTGTTACTAATTTTTTTCTTTGTTTTAATTATTTTTGAATTTCTATTGGTTTATATGGTGGTGTTTTTGTAAGATTAATTTGTGTTATTCAGAGAGATGTAAAGTCATTAATTGCTTATTCTTCGGTTTGTCATATGAGATTGGTTATAATGGGAATTATGACTTTAAGTTTCTGAGGTTGTTCTGGTTCTTATATTTTAATGTTAGGTTATGATTGGTTATGTTCAGGATTATTTTGTCTTTCTAATATTATTTATGAGCGTTTAGGTAGACGTAGATTTTTTATTAATAGGGGTATGCTTAGATTTATACCTTCTATGTCTTTATTGTGGTTTCTTTTTTGTTCTTGTAACATGGCTAGACCTCCTTCTATAAATTTATTGGGTGAAATTATAATTATTAATAGATTGGTATGTTGATCTTCTTTTTCTATTTTTTTTATTATGTTTATTTCTTTTATAAGAGCTTGTTATAGATTTTATTTATTTTCTTATACTCAACATGGTAATTTTTATTCTGGTTTTTATAGTTTTTCTAGTGGGTTTATTCGTGAATATTTGTTATTATTTCTTCCTTGATTACCCTTAAAATTGTTTTTTTTAAAAAATTATATGTTTATATTGTTTTATTTAAGTTTTTTAAATTGAAAAATATAGTTTGTGGTTCCGTAGATATTTTTTTTGATTTTAAAATTTTGAAATATAAATTTAGTGTTGGATTTTTTATATTTTTATTTTCTATGTTTTTTAGGTTTTTTTTTTTCTTTTTTTCTATTTTTCTTATTGTTAGTGACCAGATTTTTTTTTTTGAATGATTAATTATTTCTTTAAATTCTAGTTGTATTTATATGTCTTTAATTTTTGATTGAATATCTACTTTATTTATTTCTTTTGTTTTGGGTATTTCTTCTTTAGTAATTTTTTATAGAATTGAGTATATATGACATGATCTTAATAAGAGTCGTTTTATTTATTTAGTTTCCATGTTTGTTTTATCTATGATTTTTTTGATTTTAAGTCCTAATTTGGTTAGAATTTTATTAGGTTGAGATGGATTGGGCCTTGTTTCTTATTGTTTGGTAATTTATTATCAGAATTATAAGTCTTTTGGTGCTGGTATGTTGACGGCTCTTAGTAATCGTGTAGGTGATGTTATGTTGTTGGTTGCTATTGCTTGAATAATGAATTTTGGTGGTTGACATTATTTATTTTATTTGGATAGGTTTAATGATTTTTATTTTTTTATTTTTGTAATTTTTATTGCTTCTTTTACTAGGAGAGCTCAGTTGCCGTTTTCTTCTTGGTTACCAGCAGCGATGGCTGCTCCTACTCCTGTTTCTGCTTTAGTACATTCTTCAACTTTGGTGACTGCTGGTGTTTATCTTTTGATTCGTTTTGATTTTTTGGTTTGTAATTTTTATTATGTTGATTTTTTTGTTGTTATTTCTTTAATTACTATGTTAATGGCTAGAATTTGTGCTAATTTTGAATTTGACTTGAAAAGGATTATTGCTTTATCTACTTTAAGACAGTTGGGATTTATAATGTCAGTTTTGATATTGGGATTTTCTTTTATGGCATTTTTTCATTTGTTAATTCATGCTTTATTTAGGGCTTTATTGTTTTTGTGTGCTGGTGTTATTATCCATTGTATATGGGGTAATCAGGATATTCGTTTTATGGGGGGTTTGGTTATTCAATTGCCTGTCATTAGTTCTTGTATAAATATTTCTAATTTGGCTTTATGTGGTTTTCCTTTTTTGGCTGGGTTTTATTCTAAAGATCTTATTATTGAAAGAGTTAATATGGGAATAATAAATTTTTTTTTTTTTTTCCCGGTTAAAATTAAGAATGGGTTTGACGGTAAGGTATTCTTTTCAACTTATGTATTATACCTTACCGGGGGAGGTAAATTCTTTTTGTTATTTACCTGTTTTTGAATTGTTCAAGGAATAAATTTAAAAATTTTATTTAGGGTTTTTTTTCCAATTTTTGGTGGGTCATTTATTAGGTGATTAATTTTTAGTACTCCCGTATTGGTTTATTTACCCTTTGATTTGAGGATTTCTGTTATTTTTTTTGTTTTAATTGGTGGTTGATTGGGGTATGAATTGAGTTTTTTTAATTTTGGTTTTATTAATTATGATTCTTTAATAATTTATTTTTTTGGGTCTATGTGGTTTTTACCCATTTTTTCTACTTCTTATTTTAATAATATTTATTTTTCTTTTAGTTTAAATTATTATCGTGTTATTGATCCTGGTTGAGGTGAGTATTTTGGTCCAATGGGTTTATCTGATTATATTATTTATTTTTTTAAGTTTAATCAATTTTTACAATTTAATAGTTTTAGGATTTATATATTGAGTTTTTTTTTTTGATTATTATTTATTTTATTTATATTTATTTGTTTTGATAGCTTAAATTTTTAAAGCTTAATATTGAAGATATTATGATAGTATATTTATTACTTTGAAATATTTATGAGAAAAATTTTTATTTCTTTTTTTTCATTGAAAATGAAATGTTTATTAAAAACTTCATAAACTTAAGGAATTAACGGAATTAAACCGCTTATTAAGATAGTTAGCAGCTTCTTAATTTTCATTTTTCCTTTTAACTAGAATTTTATATTCATTTTTTTTATTAACAATAAATTGCCTCTTTTTTGGCTTTAGTTAATATTAAATAGGAAGAAATTTTATTCTTAATTGTTAGGTCGAAACTAAATGTATTTTACTTCTCTATTTTTAAGATTAGCTTTATCAGCACTTATTGATTGCAAATCAATTATTATAATTAAATATAATCCTAGTTTGTTCATTGTAGTATGCCTTGTATTCATTCGTGATATAGTCCTAAAATTAAGATAATAATTAAGGCTAATCTTGATATTATTCATTCTTTTGTAATTATGAATTTTGTTATGATATTAATTGGTAAAATTAATACAATTTCAACGTCAAAAATTAAGAAGATTACTGCTATGAGGAAAAAATGTATTAAAAATGAAATTCGTGGTGAATTTATTGGATCAAATCCGCATTCAAATGGTGATGATTTTTCTCGGTCTATATTTCTTTTTTTTGAAATTATTATTGTGATAATTATTAGTATTGAAATAATTGTTATAGTTATGGTTGTTGATATTATTATTTTTATTATTATTCTTTCTATTTGTTATTAGTCCTTTTAATTGGAAGTTAAATATACTTATATACTAAAAGAATATCTACCTCATCAGTAGATTGAAATATATAGGAATAGTCATACTAGATCTACGAAGTGTCAGTATCAAGCTGCTGCTTCGAATCCGAAGTGATGAATGTTAGAAAAGTGGAATATTATGTGTCGTATTGTTGTAATTATAATAAATGTTGTTCCGATTAATACGTGTAATCCGTGAAATCCTGTTGCTATAAAGAATGTTGATCCATAAATTGAGTCTGCGATTGAGAAAGGTGCTTTATAATATTCATATCCTTGTAATATTGAAAAGTATATTCCTAATATAATTGTTAATATTAGTGCTTGAGTTGTTTGTCTATGATTTTTTTTTAATAGTCTGTGATGGGCTCATGTAATTGTAATTCCTGAGGATAATAAAATTATTGTATTAAGAAGTGGGATTTGCATAGGGTTGAATGTAATAATTCTTTTTGGGGGTCAATTTATTCCGATTTCTACTGTTGGTACTAGTCTTCTATGAAAAAATCTTCAGAAGAATGATGTGAAGAATAGGATTTCTGAAATAATAAATATGATTATTCCTATTTTTATTATTTTTGTAACTGTTAATGTGTGTATTCCTTGCATTGTGGATTCTCGTGTGATGTCTCGCCATCATTGATATATTGTTATTATAATGATAATTATTCCTATTATTAGTAAGTTGAATCTTGTTTTTTGAAATATTATTACTGTTCCTGATGTTAAAGTTATTACTCCGATTGATCCTGTAATTGGTCAAGGTCTTTTATCGACTAGGTGAAAAGGGTGATTTTTTTTCATTTGTTTTAAATTTCTCTAGAATAAAGGGTTCTTAATACAGTAAATACATATGATTGAATGATTGATACTGCTAATTCAAATATTATTAGTATAATTTGGGTTAATGTGATAATTAATATAATTAATTTTCTTGTATTTAATGTTATATTTCCTAGTAAGGTTATTAGTAGATGACCTGCAATTATGTTTGCTGTTAGTCGTACGGCTAATGATCCGGGTCGGATTAGGTTTCTTGTTGTTTCGATGCATACTATAAATGGTATTAATATTGGTGGGGTTCCAATTGGAATTAGGTGATAAAATATTTTGTTTGTTTTTGTTAATCATCCAAATATTATTAATGATGTTCATATTGGTAATGCTATCGTTAATGTGAATACTAGGTGTCTTGATCTAGTAAAGATATATGGAAATAGCCCTATTATGTTATTATATAGGATGAAAATGAATATTGAGTTAAATAATAATAGATTACCTTTTGAGTTTTTATTTATTAATATTTTTAGTTCATTTCTTAATTTTTTAATTATGTATATGTTTGTTTTTATAAAACGTGATGGTGTAATTCAGAATATTGTTGGTAATAAGAAAATTCCTATAATTGTTCTTATTCAGTTTAATGATATTATTCCTGTTGATGGATCAAATACTGAGAATAAATTAGTTATCATTTTCAATTTATTTGGAGGGTTATAATTTTGTTGTTTTTTTTTTTGATTATAAAATTTTGTAAAAAGTAGATGTTTATGTTGAAAATTATATAGGATAGTATGAATATTATGAATAATATTATTCATGGTATAGGTGCTATTTGTGGGATTAAAAAATCTTAATTAATTAAGTTTTTTGATTTGACAAAACAATATTTTATATAAATTAATTTTTTATCATTAAGAGTATTTGTTAATATACTATTTCTTGGTTTAAGAGACCATTACTTTTTATTTTAAGTTACTTAATGAGAAAAGTTTTAATCAATTTATAAATGTTTTTATGTTAATGCTTTCGATTACAATTGGTATAAATCTATGATTAGTTCCGCAGATCTCTGAGCATTGACCAAATATTAATCCTGGTCGTGATATAAATATTCTTAGTTGATTTAGTCGTCCTGGTACTGCATCAATTTTAATTGCTAATCTTGGGATTGTTCATGAGTGAATTACATCTATAGAGCAAATTATTAATCGGATTTGTGTATTAAATGGTAAAATTGTTCGGTTGTCAACATCTAGTAATCGGAATTGATTATTTGTTTCGTATGATTTCATGTATGAATCAAATTCAATGTCTTTAAAGTCTGATATTTCGTATGATCAATATCATTGATGACCAATTGTTTTTATTGAAATTGATGGTTCGTTGATTTCATCTATTAGGTAAAGTAATTTTATTGATGGTAAGGCGATAAAAATTAATGTGATTGCTGGCATAATTGTTCAGATTAATTCAATTAGTTGTCCTTCTAATAGGTATCGATTTATTAATTTGTTATTTATAATATTAATTATTATGTATGACACGATTATGATTACTATAATTAAGATTATTATTGTGTGGTCGTTGAAGAAAATTAGTTGTTCTATTAATGGTGATATTCTGTCTTGTAAGGATTTATTTGATCATGTAGCCATTTCTAATAAAGATTAATTTCTTATTTATAAATCTTAAGTTTATTGCACTATTTCTGCCATATTAGAATGATATTATGATTGGTAATTCATTATATGAATGTTCTGCGGGTGGGTTTTTTTGTAGTCATTCAATTGATGAAGATATATTTTTTGGGAAGATTCTTTTTCGTTTAAAGATTATTCTTTCTCATATGATGAATATCAGTATTATGATGCTGATAAATGAAATTAATCTTCCAATTGATGATAAAATGTTTCATGATGTATATGCGTCTGGGTAATCTGAATATCGTCGTGGCATTCCTCTTAATCCTAGGAAGTGTTGTGGAAAAAATGTTAAATTTACTCCAGTGAATATTAAGAAGAATTGAATTTTTAGTCATTTTGAATTTATTGTTATTCCTGTGAATAGTGGATATCATTGAATAAATCTTCCTAAAATGGCAAATACTGCACCTATTGATAGGACATAGTGAAAGTGTGCTACTACGTAGTATGTGTCGTGTAAAATAATATCAATTGATGAGTTTGCCAGAATAACTCCTGTTAATCCTCCAATAGTGAATAAGAATACGAATCCGATTGCTCATAAAATTGATGTTGATATATTAATTGGTATTCCATATAGTGTTGCTATTCATCTAAAAATTTTAATTCCGGTTGGAATTGCAATAATTATTGTTGCTGATGTAAAGTATGCTCGTGTGTCAATGTCTATTCCTACAGTAAATATATGGTGAGCTCATACTACAAATCCTAGTAAACCAATTGTTGATATTGCATAGATTATTCTTAATGATCCAAATGATTCATTTTTACCTCTCTCTTGTCTAATGATATGTGAAATTAAACCGAATCCTGGTAGGATTAAAATGTATACTTCTGGGTGCCCAAAGAATCAGAATAGGTGTTGGTATAAGATTGGGTCTCCTCCCCCTGATGGGTCAAAGAATGATGTATTAATGTTTCGATCTGTCAATAATATTGTAATTGCTCCTGCTAGCACTGGTAGTGAAAGTAGAAGTAGGATAGCAGTAATTAATACTGCTCATACAAATAATGGGGTTCGATCAAGGGTTATTCCTGTTGTTCGTATATTAATAATTGTTGTAATAAAGTTTACTGCTCCAAGAATTGATGAGATACCTGCTAAATGAAGAGAGAAGATTGCTAAATCTACGCATGCTCCTATATGAGCAATGTTTCTAGATAATGGTGGGTAAACAGTTCATCCTGTTCCTACTCCATTATCAATTATTCTTCTTGATAATAGTAATGTTAATGATGGAGGTAATATTCAGAATCTTATGTTATTTATTCGTGGGAATGCTATATCTGGTGCACCAATTATAATTGGAACAAGTCAATTTCCGAATCCACCAATTATGATTGGTATAACTATGAAAAAAATTATAATGAAGGCGTGGGCTGTTACAATTACATTGTAAATTTGGTCATCTCCAATAAAGAATCCTGGTTGACCTAATTCTATTCGAATTAGTAATCTTAATGATGTTCCAATTATTCCTGATCAAATTCCTATAATGAAATAAAGTGTTCCGATGTCTTTATGATTAGTAGAAAATATTCATTTTTTCATTGTTAAAATGGCTGATAAATGGTAATAAATTGTAAATTTATTTATGTGGATGATTAATTCTTCTTTTAACAATTGGCTTTATAGTTAATATATGATTTTGGATTGCAAATCTAAAGTAGAACATTTAAGTTGTTCTAAGGCTTATAAATATTATTATATATTTAACTTTGAAGGTTAATAGTTTTTTTAACTTAAAGTCTTAGTTAATTGATTTTATTATTATGATAATAGTAAATCCTATTATGTTTATTATGCATATAAATGTTAATATTATTGAGTTGTTATTTTTTAGGATTAATTTTCATTTTAATTTTGATGAATTTAATGTTAATATGGTTGTACAGATTTGTATGTAGAAGTATAATGTAATAAGTGATGTTATAATTATTAGTAGTGTCATTAAGAAGTTGTTGTTTATTGTTATTGATTGGATTGTTATGAATTTTGGTAAAAATCCTAGTATGGGGGGTAAACCTCCTATTGATATTAATAGTCTTGTTGTTATTAGTTTATTTAATGGTGAATGTGATGTTAATATACATTGGTTTAGGTAATTAATTTTTGATTTTATTATTATAATAATTAGTCTTGATAGTATTATTGAGTAAATGATAAAATAGTTTATTCATAGTTTTATTCTGATTATTATTCTTATAATAATTCATCCTATATTATTAATTGATGAATATGCCATGATTTTCTTAATAGATAATTGATTAATACCTCCAATTGCTCCTATGATAAGTGAAAGGGATGCATTAATTGTTAATGTTTTGTTAATAATATATCTTATTAATATTAATGTTGCAATTTTTTGTCATGTTAATAAAATTAAACAATTTATTCAATTTAATCTTTCTATTATTCCAATTACTCATAAATGAAATGGGGCTACTCCTAACTTAATTATTAATCCTGTTAATATGATGATTGAGTTATTATTTATTTTTAATGATGATATGATAATTCCTAATAATATAATTGATGATCCTATTCTTTGAATAATAAAATATTTTATGCTTCTTTCTGATGTGTAATAATTTAATTTTATGTATATTAGTGAAATGAATGAAATTAGGTTAATTTCTAGTCTTATTCAACCTCCCAATCAGTTATTTGATGATACTGCTATTGTGGTTCTTATGATTATGAATGAAGCAAATATTATTTTAGTTCAATTTTTAATCAATTAAAAGAAGAAAATTTTAATTTCTATAAATGAGGTATGAGCCCATTAGCTTAGCTTAGCTTATCTTTTATATTGTAGTGTAATTGATGCACTTTAATTTTTGATAGTTAAGAGATTTATTTTAATTCTAAGTGATATAATAAGAGTAATTTATATTACGTAATTTATTACATCAAAATAATCCTTTTCTCAGGCATCTTATT